AGAAGATCAAGAACAATTTTTAAAATTTTTAGTTGATGCAATCATAGGACTAAAAATAAATAATAAAAAAATAAAAAAACCTATTGGAATAACAGAAATTAGTAAACAAGTTCCATGCTGGTCATACAAATTAATTGATGATTTAGAGCAGGAAGAACAAAAAAATGAGGACGACGTACCAACGGATCATCAAATTCGATCAAGAAAAGCTAAACATATCGTTATTTTTAATGCTAACGAACATAATATCGATATTGATAACATCAATCCCAATACGTCTGATCAAATAGAAGAAGTAGCTTTGTTACGTTATTCACAGCAATCTGATTTTCATCGAGACATAATAAAAGGTTCCATGCGGGTTCAAAGACGTAAAATAGTTATTTGGCAATTATTTCAAGCAAATATACATTCACCCCTTTTTTTAAATAGAATAGAAAACTTCTCATTATTTTTTAATATTTCAACATTAATTAAACGGATTTTAAAAAATTATATAGAAAAAAATAAAGAATTTAAAATTTCCGATTATTATACCGAACAAAAAAAAAAGGAAGAAGAGCAACAAAGAGAAAATGAATACAAAGAAGAAAAAAGCAAAGAAAAAACACGAATAGAAATAGCTGAAGCTTGGGATACCATTCCATTTGCTCAAGTAATAAGAGGTTTGATGTTAGTAACCCAATCAATTCTTCGAAAATATATTCGATTACCTGTACTCATAATAGCAAAAAATATAGGTCGTCTATTCTTACTCCAACGCCCTGAGTGGTCTGAGGATTTCGAAGAGTGGAAGAAAGAAATACATGTTAAATGTACCTATAATGGTGTTCAGTTATCAGAAACAGAATTTCCTAAAAACTGGTTAAACGAGGGTATTCAGATAAAGATACTATTTCCTTTTTGCCTAAAGCCTTGGCATAGATCGATGCTAAGACCTTCCTATCAATATAAAATGAAAAAACAAAATCAAACAGATAATTTTTGTTTTTTAACAGTTTGGGGAATGGAAACTGAACTTCCCTTCGGTTCCTCCCGAAAACGACCCCGTTTTTTTCAACCTATTTTTACTGAACTCGACAAAAAAATTATAAAATTTACAAAGAAATGGGTTCAAGTTTTAAAATTTTTCAAAGCAAAACTCGAATTTTTGCTAACTGTTCCAAATGAAATTTTTATTAAAAGCCTTCTACTTTTAAAAAAAAAAATTTTTTTAAGGGTAAGTCCAATTCGAGTATTTGGATTGAGAGACGAATCCATTGAAATAAAAAAAGAAAAAGATTCGGCAATCAATAATAATATAGTTCATGAATCATCCATTCAAAACGGATTCATGAATCAGACAAGTTATTCAGATTCAGTATCAGAACAAAAAAAAAAGGATCTGGCTAATAGAACAAGGACAATAAAAAATAAAATAGAAAAATTTTCAAAAGAAAAAATTTTTAAAACTCTAAAATTAATTCGTCAGCCTAACAAAACACATTATGGTACTAAAAATTTTGAATCACCCCAAAATATCGGTCAGATATTAAAAAGAAAAAATACTCGATTAATTCGTAAATCAAATTATTTTAAAAAATTTTTTAGGGAAAGGTTATTCGTAGATCTATTTCTATATATTATTAATATTCCCCGAATTAATATAGAATTTTGTCTTGAATCAACAAAGAATTTGAGTGAAAAACGCCTTGACAATAATGAAAAAATTAAAGAAAAGGTTGAGAAAACAAATAAAAAAACAATTCAATTCATAAAATCACTTTTATATTTTGTTAGTCAAATTAATAAGAATTCAAAGATTCTTTCGGATTTCTCTTTTTTGTCACAAGCATATGTATTTTATAAATTATCACAAGCCGAAGTTATCAACTTATACTTATATAAGTTAAGGTCTATCTTTCAATATCGCGGAACGCTTTTATTTCTAAAAAAGGAAATAAAAAATTATTTTGTAACACAAGTAATAACTTCTTCTAAGTTAAAGCCTAAAAAACTTCAAAATTATGGACGGACTCAATGGAAAAACTGGTTAAAATTAAAAAGTAATTATCAATATGGTTTATCTCAGCAAAAATGGTCGCAATTAGGACTACAAAAATGGCGCAATCGAGTCACTGAATATTGTGAGGTTGAAAAGAAAAATTTACAAAAAAACAAAAGGAATTCAGATAAAAAAGACCAATTACTTAATGCTAAAAATATAAAAAATTCCGAAAACTATTTATTGCTCGATCAAAAATATAATTTAAAAAAAAACGATAAATATAATATTTTAGCATATAATTTCATTTTTTATGAAGATAAGAAGGATTCATATAGTTATGGCGAACCATTACAAGTAAATAAAAACCAAGAATTTTTTTATACTTATAATTATTACATATCTACAAACAAATTAATTGATATGTGGTGGAGTATCCCTATTACTAATTATTTAGGAATAAATATTATTCCGGATATAGAGAAAAATAAAAATAGAAAATATTTTGATTGGAAAATTATCCGTTTTTGTCTTAGAAAAAAAATGGACATTGAGGCTTGGATCAATATTAGTAGCAGGAGTACTGAAAATACTAAGACTGAAACGAAAAATTATAAAATTGTTGATAAAATTGAAAAGAAAGATCTTTTTTACCGCACAATTTATCAAGAAATAAAAAAATCCCATAAAAATAAAATATCTTTTGATTGGATGGGAATGAATGAAGAATTACTAAGTCATCCTATATCGAATCTGGAATTTTTGCTCTTCCCAAAATTTTTATTGCTTTATAATGCATATAAAATGAAACCGTGGGTTATACCAATAAATTCAATTTTTTCAAATTTTAATATAATTTATAATTTTAGCGAAAAGAAAAACATCAATAGAACGAAAAAAACAAATCCTTTTACAACATCTAGAATATTAAATGAAATAAAATCTATGGAATTAGAGAATAGGAATCAAGGCGAAAAAGAAATCATAAGTCAAAGAGATTCCGGATCCGATGTTCAAAAAAATTCTGAGTTTGTTATCTCAAAGCACCAAAAAGATATTCAAGAAAATGATATAGGATCAGATATTAAAGGGCGTAGGAAAAAAAAACAAAACAAGAGTAGTACAGAAGCAGAACTCGATTTCTTCCTTAAAAGATATTTGCTTTTTCAATTGAGATGGGAGGGTTCTTTGAATAAAAAATTGCTCAATAATATCAAAGTCTACTGTCTCTTGCTTAGATTGACAAATCCCAGAGAAATTACAATATCCTCGATTGAAAGAAGAGAAATGAGTCTGAATATAATGCTGATTCAGCAAGATTTAACTCTTCCACAATTGATAAAAAGAGGGATATTTAGTATTGAACCCATTCGCCTGTCTGTAAAGGGCAACGGACAATTTATTTTGTACCAAACTATAGGTATTTCATTGATTCATAAAAGTAAACACCAAAAAAATAAAAAAAGAAACATCGACAGTATTGATAAGAAGAATCCAGATGAATGGATTCCAAGGTATAAATTTGATTTACTTGTTCCTGAAACTATTTTATCACCTAGGCGTCGTAGAAAATGGAGAATTCTAATGTGTTTGAATTCAAGTAATAATAATGGTATGTATAGGAATGCAGTATCTTATAACAGGAATCATATACAAAACTGTAGTCAATTTTTTGATGAAAACAAAGATCTTAGGCACGAAAACAATACAGTTATAAAGTATAAAGTCTTTCTTTGGCCTAATTATCGACTAGAAGATTTAGCCTGTATGAATCGTTATTGGTTTGATACTAATAATGGCAGTCGTTTTAGTCTATTAAGAATACGTATGTATCCACGATTTAAAATGCATTTATGATAATTTTATATCTTCACTATTATCATATATCAGAATAGATGCCTACGCGTCTTGGCTTCAATTCTAATATACGATAATAATTTGATGACGTATCAATTCAATTAGATTTATAAAGGAATCACCATAATTGTTTTTAATAAAAAATAAGAAAATGTGTATACCAGTTTAAAAGGCATTATTATTACTGATTGATAAAATTTCATATTTAGGAGTAAGGAAGGTTAAGAATTTATGAATAAAAATGCATTTATATCCTCGATTTCACATAAAAAAAAAGAGGAAAACAGGGGATCTATTGAATTTCAAGTTTTCTGTTTTACCACTAAGATACGAAGACTTACTTTACATTTGGAATTACATAAAAAAGATTATTCATCTCAGAGAGGTCTACGAAAAATTCTAGGAAAACGTCAACATCTACTGGTTTATTTATCAAAGAAAAATAGAGTACGTTATAAAGAATTAATCAGTGAATTGAACATTAGAGAGCTAAAAACCCGTTAATTTTAAGAGTTGTTTTGAATTATTTGATTTATTATATCTTGAATTTTTATGAACTTTTTTTAATCCATGTCAAAATGAATTCCGGAAAGAATAATTGGGACAAAACCTATGACTGTACCAACTACAAGAAAAGATCTCATGATAGTTAATATGGGCCCTCACCACCCATCAATGCATGGCGTTCTACGACTTATTGTTACTTTAGACGGCGAAGATGTTATTGACTGTGAATCTATATTGGGTTATTTACACAGAGGGATGGAGAAAATTGCTGAAAACCGAACAATTATACAGTATCTTCCTTATGTAACACGTTGGGATTATTTAGCTACTATGTTCACAGAAGCAATAACGGTAAATGGACCCGAGCAATTGGGCAATATTCAAGTACCTAAAAGAGCTAGCTATATCAGAGTTATTATGTTGGAGTTAAGTCGTATAGCTTCTCATTTGTTATGGCTCGGCCCTTTTATGGCAGATATTGGGGCGCAAACCCCCTTTTTCTATATTTTCAGAGAAAGAGAATTAGTATATGATTTATTTGAAGCTGCCACCGGTATGAGAATGATGCATAATTTTTTTCGTATTGGCGGAATCGCTGCCGATCTACCTTATGGGTGGATAGATAAATGTTTAGACTTTTGTGATTATTTTTTAACGGGACTTGCTGAATACCAGCAACTGATTACGCGAAATCCTATTTTTTTAGAACGAGTTGAAGGAGTTGGCTTTATTTCCGAAGAAGCGGCAATAAACTGGGGCTTATCAGGACCAATGCTACGATCTTCCGGAATAGAATGGGATCTTCGTAAAGTTGATCATTATGAGTGTTATGATGAATTTGATTGGGACGTCCAATGGCAAAAAGAAGGGGATTCATTAGCTCGGTATTTAGTACGAATAGGTGAAATGGCAGAATCCATCAAAATTATTCAACAAGCTCTAGAAGGAATTCCGGGGGGTCCCTATGAGAATTTAGAAATTCGACGCTTTGATAGGATAAAAGATCCTGAATGGAATGATTTTGACTATCGATTCATTAGTAAAAAACCGTCTCCTACTTTTGAATTGTCGAAACAAGAACTTTATGTAAGAGTCGAAGCCCCAAAGGGGGAGTTAGGGATTTTTTTGATAGGGGATCAGAGTGTTTTTCCTTGGAGATGGAAAATTCGCCCACCCGGTTTTATCAATTTGCAAATTCTTCCTCAGTTAGTTAAAAAAATGAAATTGGCTGATATTATGACAATATTAGGTAGCATAGATATCATTATGGGAGAAGTTGATCGTTGAAATGATAATTGATACAACAAAAATACAAAATATCAACTCTTTTTACAGATTGGAATCCTTAAAAGAGATTTATGGGACTATATGGATACTTTTCCCTATTTTGATTCTTGTATTGGGAATCACAATAGGCGTACTAGTAACTGTATGGTTAGAAAGAGAAATATCCGCGGGTATCCAACAACGTATTGGACCTGAATATGCGGGTCCTTTGGGAATTCTTCAAGCTTTAGCAGACGGAACAAAACTTATTTTTAAAGAAAACCTTCTTCCATCTAGAGGGGATACACGTTTATTTAGTATTGGACCCTCTATAGCCGTCATATCAATTCTACTAAGTTATTCAGTAATTCCTTTTGGGTATCATCTTATTCTAGCGGATCTCGGTATTGGTGTTTTTTTATGGATCGCTATTTCAAGTATTGCTCCGATTGGACTTCTTATGTCAGGATATGGATCAAATAATAAATATTCCTTTTTAGGTGGTCTACGGGCTGCTGCTCAATCAATTAGTTATGAAATACCATTAACTCTATGTGTGTTATCAATATCTCTACGTGTGATTCGTTAAGACATACGTCTTTTTAGGCTTCTAAGAAAAAATGTTGAATTTCTACGCAACGTATTAAATAGATCCCCTAATTTTTTATTCACTTACTTTTTTAACTTCTAGGGGTGATAAATTAAACCAGATAGTTAGATGAGTGCAAAAAAAAACAGCTTATAAATTTGCCGTAAAAAAAATCTCATTTCCTATGTACAGGGGCTAAGCGAAAATAAACATAAGCAGACAAGACTGTTTATCCCCAAGATAAATTAAAAATTATAACTTGAAGCGGGTTGAAAAATTTTTTATGGAGTTTTTACTATAAATAAAAACAACCATATTATGATATAGATTGAGTAAAAAGAAGTGGATGATTAGGAACACCAAAGTACACAAAGGATTCGTAATAGAGATTATCTAAATTTTTACATAAACGAAATACTAATTGAGGCTTTAAATTGGTAGAAATTATCAAGCAGTACTCCCAAAAATTCCGATCCAGAGTATGCTCCTATCCACCCATTAAGTAAATAACTATCAGGAACGAAGTAATCCTTTAACTTTTTTAAGCCTAAATAAAAGAAAAAAAAAAGAATACAAGAAATAAAAAAATAGACGAAAAATTTTTAATAAACAAACTATTTTTTTAGATATACTATTCATGGAAATGTCATTTTTGTTATGGCATAAAGAATGTTTAAATCTTTTTTAAAAAAGATTTAAACATTCATTCATATTAAAAGAGTATCTTATTCAAGAATTAAGTTATTACTCAAAAAGTATTGCGTCAGTCAAAGGATGAGATCTATTCTGAAGCACTTTTCGATTATCGCAGACAGAATTCCATTGGTTTAATTCCGGAGCTTTCGGTTTATTTTTACTTTATCTATCCTACAATGATATCCGTAAAGAATATCGAATCAATCCTTAGATTTATTTATGGCTCTCGAGGAGCCGTATGAGGTGAAAATCTTATGTACGGTTCTGTAATAGCGATGACAAGAGTAATCTTATCGTCGACTATGATTATCTAATAGTTCAAGTACAGTTGACATAGTTGAGGCGCAATCAAAATATGGTATTTTAGGGTGGAATTTGTGGCGGCAACCTATAGGATTTATTGTTTTTATAATTTCTTCTCTAGCAGAATGCGAGAGATTACCCTTTGATTTACCAGAAGCCGAAGAAGAATTAGTAGCAGGTTATCAAACCGAATATTCTGGTATTAAATTTGGTTTATTTTATGTTGCTTCCTATCTAAATCTACTAATCTCCTCATTATTTGTAACAGTTCTTTACTTGGGTGGTTGGGATTTTTCTATTCCAAATATATTCATTCCTGAGTTTTTTGAAATACATAAAACGGAAGGAGTCTTTGGAACGACATTTAGTATTTTTATTACATTAATGAAAACGTTTTTGTTCTTGTTCATTCCTATCGCAACAAGATGGACTTTACCTAGACTGAGAATGGACCAATTATTAAATCTTGGATGGAAATTTCTTTTACCTATTTCTTTAGGTAATCTATTATTAACAACTTCTTCCCAACTTCTTTCATTATAAAAAAACGATAAGATTTGATACTCACTAGAATTATTATTTGTCTGAAACAAGAGAAAGAAACAAAATCTTATTTTTTATTTTGATATTTACTATATGTTTCCTATGGTAACCGGGTTCATCAATTATGGTCAACAAACAGTACGAGCGGCAAGGTATATAGGTCAAGGTTTTATGATTACCCTATCTCATGCCAATCGTTTACCTGTAACTATTCAATATCCTTATGAAAAATTGATAACCTCAGAGCGGTTTCGTGGTCGAATACACTTTGAGTTTGATAAATGTATTGCTTGTGAAGTATGTGTTCGTGTATGTCCGATAGATTTACCTGTTGTTGATTGGAAATTAGAAAAAGATATTCGAAAAAAACGATTGCTTAATTACAGCATTGATTTCGGAATCTGTATATTTTGTGGTAATTGTGTTGAGTATTGTCCAACAAATTGTTTATCAATGACTGAAGAATATGAGCTTTCTACTTATGATCGTCATGAATTAAATTATAATCAAATTGCTCTGGGTCGTTTACCAATACCAATAACTGATGATTACACAATTCGAACTATTTTAAATTCACCTCAAACAAAATAAAAATCTAGGGATTAAAAAAAACTTCCTAATTATTAAATAACTCAATTTTTAACGCTCCTTTTTTTTTATTTTATTTTTAAATACTAAATTAAATAGTGAATTTAAATTCAAAAAGTTTTTTCTTGGTCAATAATTAAAAAATCTAATGAGTCGCTATTCTGTTGATTGGTGAAAATAAAAATGTGTATTAAAAATATGGTTACTGTAATAGTTTTAAATAGTTGTTATTTTGAATTACTTTATTTAATTACAAAAAAAAAACAGAAAAAATGCAATGGGTACAAAAATTTTACTCATAAAAAGTCGTACACATTAGGATTTAACAATTAGTAAAGGCACTAATCTTTATTCCTGTTCAATTCAATAAGATCATGAAACATTCTGATTTTTTATTTCTTATTTTTTATATAATGGATTTACCTGGATCAATACATGATTTTCTTTTAGTCTTTCTGGGAACAGGTCTTATATTAGGGGGTCTAGGAGTAGTATTATTTAACAATACAATTTTTTCGGCCTTTTCGTTGGGGTTGGTTCTTGTTTGTATATCTTTATTTTATATTCTCGCCAATTCGCAGTTTGTAGCTTCTGCACAACTCCTTATTTATGTGGGAGCTATAAATGTTTTAATAATATTTGCTGTAATGTTCATGAATGGACCAGAGTATGACACAAATTTACGTCTGTGGACTGTTGGGGATAACATTACTTCGTTGATTTGTACAAGTCTTTTTTTTTCATTAATTTTTATTACTCTAAATACCTCATGGTATGGTATTATTTGGACTACAAAATCAAACCAGATTCTAGAACAAGATTTGATAACTACTAGTCAACAAATCGGAATTCATTTATCAACAGATTTTTTTCTTCCCTTTGAACTCATTTCAATAATTCTTTTAGTTGCTTTAATAGGCGCAATTGCTATCGCGCGTCAATAATTTATTTTTAAAACTAGCAATAAAAAAGAGTATTTTATCATATCCATCATATACATTTACATTAAATTCTATTCGGATTCCTTTATAAACTTTAAGTTTGATTTCTTATTACCAACATCTTTTTTTTGCTTTAAATTTTGTCAATTTTATTTGAACTTATGGTATTCTAGTCAATCAAATGGGTTTAATTGTTGTTCAGATTGAAATGCATTAAATCTAAATTTATATTGATAAGGAGTTGATCAATGATGCTCGAACATGTACTTGTTTTGAGTGCTTATTTATTTTCTATCGGAATCTATGGATTAGTCACGAGTCGAAATTTAGTTCGGGCTCTGATGTGTCTTGAACTTATATTGAATGCAGTTAATCTAAATTTTGTAACATTTTCTGATTTTTTTGATAGCCGCCAATTAAAAGGAAATATTTTCTCAATTTTTGTTATAGCTATTGCAGCCGCTGAAGCAGCAATTGGGCTTGCTATTGTTTCTTCAATTTATCGTAACAGAAAATCAACTCGTATCAATCAATCGAATTTATTGAATAAATAGTCTTTTTTTTTTTATTCTCTATATTTTTTATTCTAAATATTATTATTATATATTATATTCTATATAAATATAAATTTTAATTTGAAGTTCCATTTAAATTATTAAGTATCGAACTTTAAGGTAAAAAATAAATTTCAAATGTAAGAAGTCAAAGTATTTTGGACCCGTTTTCCATTTATTTTTTAGTAAGTCGCCAATCCAAGCCAGAAGTAAATAGCTTCAAAAAATTCTGGTAAATCGTTGATTCGTCTGGTATTTTAATATGTACTTCATTTACTTTACTATAACTAGATCGAAAATTAAACTTAATGAAATTAAAAAAATTAAAGATCCTATGTCACATTCAGTAAAGATTTATGATACATGTATAGGGTGTACTCAATGTGTTCGAGCTTGCCCCACAGATGTATTAGAAATGATACCTTGGGACGGATGTAAGGCTAAACAAATAGCTTCCGCCCCAAGAACTGAGGACTGTGTTGGTTGTAAGAGATGCGAATCCGCTTGTCCAACAGATTTTTTAAGTGTTCGAGTTTATTTATGGCATGAAACAACGCGGAGTATGGGTCTAGCTTATTGATACGTCCCAGAAAATTGCATTTGAATCCATTTATTCAATTTGGATTTTTTACTGAAAAAAACCCGCACCCGAAAAGAAATTTCTTTTCGGGTGCGGGTTTTTTTGGCCCAAGCGTATCTTGTCTTTACCACGAATTCTTTTCCTTGGTTAACAACAATTGTCGTTTTACCCATATTTGCAGGTTCTTTAATGTTAATTCTCCCTCATAGAGGAAATAAGGCAACTCGGTGGTATACGATAGGCATATCTACTATAGAGCTACTTCTAACAACCTATGCGTTTTGTTATCATTTCCAACCGGACGACCCATTAATCCAACTGGCCGAAGATTATAAATGGATCAACTTTTTTGATTTCCACTGGAAATTAGGAGTAGATGGACTTTCGATAGGACCCGTTTTACTGACGGGATTCATCACTACTTTAGCTACTTTAGCGGCTTTTCCAGTTACTCGGGATTCCCGATTATTCCACTTTCTGATGTTAGCAATGTACAGTGGTCAAATGGGCTCATTTTCATCCCGAGATCTTTTACTTTTTTTCATAATGTGGGAATTAGAATTAATTCCTGTTTATCTACTTTTATCCATGTGGGGAGGAAAGAAACGTCTCTATTCAGCTACTAAATTTATTTTGTATACGGCCGGGGGTTCCATTTTTCTATTAATGGGAGTTTTGGGTGTTGGTTTATATGGTTCTATTGAACCTACCTTAAATTGGGAAACATTAGTTAATCAATCGTATACCCTGGCATTAGAAATAATATTCTATATTGTATTTTTTATTGCTTTTGCTGTAAAATTACCAATTATACCTTTACATACATGGTTACCAGATACCCATGGGGAAGCTCATTACAGTACTTGTATGCTTCTAGCGGGAATCTTATTAAAAATGGGAGCGTATGGGTTGGTTCGGATCAATATGGAATTATTACCTCATGCTCATTCGATATTTTCACCTTGGTTGATAATAATAGGCACAGTGCAAATAATCTATGCAGCTTTAACATCTCCTGGACAACGCAATTTAAAAAAAAGAATAGCCTATTCCTCTGTATCTCACATGGGTTTTATAATTATAGGAATTAGTTCTATAACTGAAACGGGACTTAACGGAGCCATTTTACAAATAATTTCTCATGGATTTATTGGTGCTGCACTTTTTTTCTTAGCGGGAACTAGTTACGATCGAACACGTCTTGTTTCTCTCGACGAAATGGGCGGAATAGCTATTCCAATGCCAAAAATTTTTACACTATTCAGTAGTTTTTCCATGGCATCCCTTGCATTACCGGGCATGAGTGGTTTCATTGCTGAATTAATAGTCTTTTTTGGAATAATTACAAGCCAAAAATTACTTTTAACGCCAAAGATACTAATTTCTTTTGGAATGGCAATTGGAATGATATTAACTCCTATTTATTCATTATCTATGTTACGTCAAATGTTTTATGGATATAAGTTATTTAATATTACAAACTCTTATTTTTTTGATTCTGGTCCACGAGAATTTTTTGTTTCGACTTCTATCTTTCTACCTGTACTAGGTGTTGGCGTTTACCCAGATTTCGTTCTTTCATTATCTGCTGAGAAGGTAGAAGCTATTTTATCAAACTTTTTTCTAGATAAGTTTCATTTAATGAAATGAAAAAGTAGTTGTCTTTCTATTTGTATATTTGTAATAAGAACGACTGAATTGGAATTATAATTAGGACATTTTAGACATTTGTGAGAACCATTAAGATGGTTCTCACCTGTTTATAAGTTGATAAGAAACACCTTGGCCTATGTTTGTATTCGTAAAGTCTTTTCTTCAATTAAATTTAATTTAGAATGAACCATAACTATGTAGCCCTATTCCTAAGAGATTGACTCCAAAATAGCATATCCAAATTATAAGAAAGCCTATAAAAGCTACAATTGCAGAATTTGCACCCTGAAAATTTTTATTTGTTCTAATATGTAAATAAATTGCAAATACAGTCCAAGTAATAAATGCCCAAGTTTCCTTTGGATCCCAATTCCAATATGAGCCCCACGCCTCATTTGCCCATACTGCTCCTGAAAGAATACCTATGGTTAAAAGGATAAATCCTAAACTAATAACACGATAACTCCAACGATCCAGTTGGTCAATCAATTGAGATCTATAATAATTTTTAACAGAAAAGGCTGAAACGCTTTCTAAAATATTGTCTTTTTCGTTCATGTGTGGAATTTCGCTAAATAAAAGGGACTCGTTTAATAAATGTTTTCTTTTATCAAAAAGGGTTATTTTAGCTTTTTGAAATAGAATGATTAGAAGTGCTACTGATAACAATGATCCGCATAAAAGAGCGGCATAACCTAGTACCATCATACTTACGTGCATCATTAACCAATGGGATTGAAGAGCGGGTACTAATATTGAAGATTGGCGCATTTCCGTTAAAAGGCCTGAAGTAGCAAACCCTTGGGTAAAAATAGCACTTGGTGCAGTTATTGCACTTAAATTATTTTTTTGGTTTTTAAAATATGGAATCATATGAATAATGTAAAAACTCCAGGAAAGGAAGATTAATGATTCATATAGATCACTTAATGGGAAATGTTTCCAATAAACCCAACGCGTAATTAATAATCCCGTTAGGGATAAAAAAGTAACTATCATGCCTTTTTCTAATGAATTATATAGCCGTACTTTTTCATTGACTACTAAAGTTATCAAATGGAGTGTAATTACAACGGAAACCGTTGAAAACGAAATATGAGTAAAAATACGTTCTAAAGTCGAAAATATCATATAAAACTCTATCTATACATATATAAAAAAGAAATACTTCAATTAAAAATTATCAAATGAAAAATATGAAAGAAATTTTATTTATCATTATTATTAATTATGGTCTAGAAAACTGTTGAATTATTTTGATAATTTTTAAGATACCATGCCGCTACTCGGACTCGAACCGAGAAGCTCTCGCACTGCTTCCTAAGAGCAACGTGTCTACCAATTTCACCATAGCGGCTTGTTTGAAATCATAATAGTCTTTTTTTATTCAATCGTCGAGAGTAATTTTTTTTTGTATAAAACAAAAATTTGACAAATAAAAGATAATTAGAAAATCTAAAAATGCTTTTAATTTAAGTAAATTTTAAAGTACTACTACTACTTTGATTTGACAATCGACTCTCGTGTCGTTTAGATTTGGAACTTTTGTAAATAAAATATTTTGTCTCTCACTCCGGGGTAGACTACAAAAAAGTTTTTTCTTGTTTTATTTTCATTTATTAATCATTTTTGATCTGATTTCTAAATTAGTAAATAACAAATGAATATGAATCCCCAAAAATCTACTGTTTTGGATCACATTTGAAATACGACATCGAACTCTTTTTTCTTAAAAGGAGACTTTATATATCCAAAAAATAAATTAAACATATAGAATAGCAAAGTAAATTTTCTTTGTATATAGGTTATTTTTTATTTGAACAAAACAATTTAATATTGAACTGAACATGTCATATAAGAAAAGTTGTTAGTTTTTTATTTTAAAATTTATAAAAAGTTTGAAAATTTTGTTGTGACAAAACATAAAGGGTTGATGGGGAAAAACTCCCCATCTTAGAAATTCAAAAATAAACTAAAAAAACGATGATGATTATATCTTTTTTTAAAAAAGGACCCTTTTTTGGTTGATATAAGAGCTCTTTTTCTACATATCATAAGAAAAAGTCACGCGTTTTTATAATTTTATAAATATTAATTAAAAAATTAATAAATACAAATAGGATGTTAATTTGTTTTATTAAGATTTTTTTTGAATCAGGTCCATTCTGATTATTCCAAGTTTTGAGTACTTTTTTTTAGTACAAAAAAACTTTTTGAATTCCCAGTATAAAGAGATTTTGCTAACGAAAAAGCTTTTAACGCCGCCCAATACCCCTTCTTTTTCCAAAAATTTTTACGAATACGCTTTTTGGAAATAGAAGTGCGCTTTTTTGGAACTGCCATTTCAAATTTAATTTATTCTTCATTGTTATAGTTGGATGTGAAAGACATCTATTGTTTAAAAAAATCTTTGTTTCTTATTCATTATCTCTTATTCATTATCTATGTATTTATATTCTAGTCGATAACCAAATTTTGTATTAAATAATAATATGGGCGATTAGTATAAACAAACTATTTTATGATCTAGCGACTATTCATAAAAAAATGCATATGAAATTCAAAATTATTATTAATTAATGACTAAAAATGTCACCTTATATCTATTCTCTAGTTTATTTTTGTTGTATTTTAATTGAATTTATATGTACATAATAAACCACGCCAACAAATTTTAAAACCCACTACTTATTTATTACTTAATCTTAATTTAAAAACTTGACTTTAGTTTTTTGAAAACATATAGACTTTTTATATATTTTTTTGGACTGGAAAATAATTCAAAATTTTTGTGTACAACGGGGTAATAATTCCGAATTCCAAACTTATTTTAGAATAAACTAATTTTTTGTATTATTAGAGCTTTAGTAACTAATTTTTATAGTCTATAGACGGATTAGAAATGCTTTAAATATAAAGGAAAGTTTTTTTATCTTCTTTCTCTTATATATTAAAATTTACTTATTTATTAACAAATTTTATATTTGACCAATAAGAATTTCTTGATTTGAATATTAAAAAAATTCAACATCTATGTATATTAATTTAGTGTTATTATATATCGTTATTTTTAGTGGATTTCTTTGAAAAGATTATTATAAAAAAAATTAAATTCGAAATAAAAATTTTATATTATATTATGGAACATATATACCAATATGCATGGATCATACCCTTCATTCCACTCCCAGTTCCTTTCTTAATAGGAGTGGGACTTCTCCTTTTTCCAACAGCAACAAAAAGTATTCGACGGGTGTGGGCTTTTTCTAGTATTTTTTTGTTAACTATAGCTATGATTTTTTCGACGACGCTGGCAATTCAACAAATAAATAGTAATTCCATTTATCAATATGTATGGTCTTGGACTATTAATAATGATTTTTCTTTTGAATTTGGCTATTTGCTCGATCCACTTACTTCTATTATGTTAGTCTTAATAACTACTGTTGCAATTTTGGTTCTTATTTATAGCGAAAATTATATGTGTCATGATCAGGGATATTTAAGATTTTTTGTTTATATGAGTTTTTTCAATACTTCCATGTTAGGATTAGTTACTAGTTCAAATTTAATACAAATTTATATTTGTTGGGAATTAGTTGGAATGTGTTCGTATCTATTAATAGGTTTTTGGTTTACGCGCTCTATTGCCGCGAATGCTTGTCAAAAAGCATTTGTGACTAATCGTGTAGGAGATTTTGGCTTATTATTAGGAGTTTTAGGTCTTTATTGGGTAACAGGCAGTTTCGATTTTCGTGATTTGTTTGAAATATTTACTAACTTAATTAAAACTCATCAAGTTAATATTTTATTTTGTATTTTTTGTACTTTATTCTTATTTTCTGGTGCAGTTGCAAAATCTGCCCAATTTCCTCTTCATGTATGGTTACCTGATGCTATGGAGGGGCCTACTCCGATTTCAGCTCTCATACATGCTGCGACCATGGTCGCAGCCGGGATTTTTCTAGTTGCTCGTCTTTTTCCTCTTTTCATAGTTATACCTTATATAATGTATGTAATCGCTTTTATAGGTATAATAACTTTATTTTTAGGGGCTACCTTAGCTCTTGCTCAAAAAGATATTAAGAGAAGTTTAGCTTATTCTACAATGTCTCAATTGGGTTATATGATGTTAGCCCTAGGTATGGGTTCTTATCGAGCTGCTTTATTTCATTTGATTACTCATGCTTATTCAAAAGCTTTATTGTTTTTAGGATCCGGATCCCTTATTCATTCAATGGAAACGCTTGTTGGATATTCTCCAGATAAAAATCAAAATATGGTTCTTATGGGAGGATTAACAAAACATGTTCCAATTACAAAAACTGCTTTTTTAATAGGTACGCTTTCTCTTTGTGGTATTCCGCCTCTTGCTTGTTTTTGGTCCAAAGATGAAATTCTTAATGATAGTTGGTTTTATTCGCCAATTTTTGCAATAATAGCTTATTTCACAGCCGGATTAACCGCTTTTTATATGTTTCGAATCTATTTTCTTACGTTTGACGGGCATTTAAACCTTTATTGTAAAAATTATAGTGGAAAAAAAAACATTGCCCTCTATTCAATGTCTCTGTGGGGTAAAGACGAATTGACAAAAATTAATAAAAATTTATCTTTAGTTACTTTATTAACAAGGAATGCTAATCGAGCAGAGACTTCCGTTTTTAGGAAAAACCCATATAAAATTTACAGACATTTTTTAAAAATAATGCGATCTTTTAGTAGTATTACTTTTACTGAAAATAAAAAAATTTCTGCATATCCTCCTGAATCGGACAATACTATGCTATTTCCTCTCATTGTATTGATTGTGTTTACTTTTTTCATTGAATTAATTGGAATTCCGTTTAATCAAGAAGGAATAGGATTGGATATATTAACTAAATGGTTAACTCCATCCGTAAATCCTTTACATTCACCTTTGAATAATTATGTTGATTGGTATGAATTTGCAATAAATGCAACTTTATCAGTTAGTATAGCTTGTTGGGGAATATTTATAGCCTTTTTTTTATATAAACCTATTTATTCATCGTTAAAAAATTTTTATTTAATAAATTCATTTGATAAAAGAGGTCCAAAGAGACCTTTTTGGGATAATATAACAATTTTTTTTTATAATTGGTCTTCGAACCGTGGTTATATTGATGATTTTTATACAACATATTTTATTAAGGGTGTACGAGGGTTGGCCGAGTTAGTTTCTTTTATTGATAGACGAATAATTGATGGAATTCCGAATGGATTTGGTATTACAAGTTTTTTTGTAGCCGAAAGTATTAAATATATAGGAGGGGGTCGCATATCCTCATATCTTTTTTTGTATTTATTTTATGTCTGCATTTTTTTATTTTTTTATTATTTATTTTTAGTCCTATGATTGCATCAACTAAAAATTTTAAAAATTGTTCTTGATCTTCTGAACTAATTTGTTCTTCT